AACACAGGCAAAAAAATACAACAATAATTATTTATATTATATATATAAATATGGTTAATAAAAAAATTGAAAAACTGATGCTTTGTAAAAATTTCTACTCATATCGTAAATTTTTTATATCGCATCTTTCTTCATATTTTCAATTTTTAAAATTAACATTTGTAATCATTATAGATTACATTTTTTTAAGAAATATTATATTAATATAAATATTAATATAATATATAATATATATTATACATTATAGAACTTAAATTTTATGAATGCAAATCATATATTTTTTTACTTAAATTAAAGTCCCATATAAAAATAAAAATAAAAAATACCAAAATTACTAAATTATTATAATTAAATGATAATATATACTTAATTGAACTAATTCTTAAAATTCTTATTATATTAAAACCTATGTATCCAAATTTATTTAAATTATTATCTATAAACTTTAAATTTTTAATTTTATAAATTACATTTTTAGCTAAATAATCAACTAAAAATTTATAAGTTAATTCTTTAAATAATAATTTAAATCCAAAATAAGAAAGCAATATAGTTAATAACAAATATAACAATGGAGTATAAAAATCAATATATAAAAACAAAGCAGGTAACACTAATATATTGTAATTTAATCATCATATAAAAAATACAGAAAAAATTACTAAAAATAAACTTAAAAAATTTATAATAAATGTACTACTATAAACCCTAACAACTTTTCTAAAACTTAAAAAAAAACCTTTTCATAAACGATATCTATAACCAAAAGTTAAAAAAATAGTAAAAAAAAATATTATACTTATGATAAAAAAATAATTATTAAAAAAAAACATTTCCAAAATAACATCCTTACTTACCATACCTCTAGAAAACATTAAACCACACAAACAAAATAAAGTAACCAACAACTGTAATTGCATAAATATAGGTAAATTACCATTATTACCATAACCACGCCCATCTTGCTGACCATAATTACAATGAATAATATAACCAATTTGCATAAATAAACAACTTTTAAATAATGCGTGACTTACTAAATGAATAAAAGAAACAAAACTTATTCCTAAACCTAATGTAGTTATAGAAAAACCTATTTGTGATAAAGTACTTAAAGCTACCACCTTTTTTATATCTTCTTCTACTAATGCGGCTACTCTTGAAAAAAATATTGTAAACAAACCAATTAACAACAACACTTGAACTACACTAGTATTTAACGTTAACTTTCTAAAATTTATTAATAAAATTAAACCAGCCGTTACTAAAGTTCTACTATGAACCAACGAACTAACAGGTGTGGGGGCACTTATAGCCTTTGGTAACCAACTTCTAAATGGAAATTGTGCCCTTTTAGTAAAAGAAGTTAATAATAATAAAATAATAGTTAAATTACATATTATTTCAAATCTAAAAAAATAATAACCATAAAATATAACCCCACTAAAAAAACTAAAAATAAAAAAGTCACCAATTCGATTAGTAAGAGCAGTGTTTATTGCACCAGAATTTCTATCTCAATTGTTATAAAATAATACTAAAAAAAATCTAGAAATTCCTAATAAATCTCAACTTAATAATATTGTAAATACCCTACTACTATAATTTAATATAAATATTCTTCCTACAAAAATCAATAAAACAAAATAATAATAATTAAAATTTAACTCCCCGTGTAAATAATAAGTACTATACAATAAAACTCTTAAAGTTACTAGTCCTAAAATAAAAGAAAATAATACACTATTAAAATAAAACCTAAACTTAATAGATAAAAAATCTCACTCTAACAAATATAACCCCAATTTTATAAAAGGAACACACATAATTATTAATAATAAAAAAACAAAAACTACAGACATCAAAAAAATCAAGATATTAATCTAATTAAAAAAATACTATAAAGAAAACAGGTTAATTTTATAAAAAACAATATTACCCTTATTTTTTAATAATACAACTTTTAAATCACTCAAATTAATTTTCCATATCATCATTCCATATAAAAACCACCAAAAATAAACAATATTAATAAAAAAAGACTGACAAAAGAACTAACGTCTGAAATTATTAAACCTAAAAACATTACAATTTCCAAATCAAAAATTACAAACATTAACATTATAATAAAAAAATGAATACTAAATGAATTTTGAATCTTTCCAACACTAATAAAACCACTTTCAAAAGCATTAATTTTTAATAAATCACTTTTTTTTACACTTATTGCAAAATCTAAAACATACAGTATTAATAATAAAAATAAGCTAAATAAAACTACAAATAATAAATTAAAAACAGGGAAACCCATAAAGTTTTAAACTTTTTTTAATTTTCCTTTCGTACTATTAAAACTAACAAAAAATAATAATCAAGATAAACAATTCTATCTCACAATGAATTAAACTAATATCACGTTAAATTAATTACAAGAAGAACAGTCTTAAAACTTAAATTTTCTCCTTTTTTAACAAACTTAAATACAACATCGATGTAAAACTTATCTTACTATAAGAACTAGATTAGATATGATTTTCTGTTAACTCCGGAGTAATTCATTAAATTATAAATAGAAAAATAAATTATCTAAAATTCTGCCCTAGAAAACATTTAATAATAATAAAATTATTAATATTAAAAAAGAATTTCCGAAGACTTATCTTTGTATTATTATAACAATAATTTTTTATTACTGATTTAAAATTCAAAATAAAAATTAAAAAATAATTAACCAATAACTTCATTCATACTGGAACTCAATAAAAGCACAAATTATTTTGCTACCTTAATGTCCTCACGCTAAGACTGCCATTTAATAATTATCACTGGGCAGAAGCAAACTTTACTTAAAAGTCTAAGTCTTTAAAAAACATTTGATTAAACTTTGAATTCTTTAATTATATTTTAAATAAAAAATTTTTTTTTATATTTATTACTAATTTTTAGATAATTAATATAATAAAATTTTATTATAAATACAAATAAACTATAACTAAAACATATAAACTGTTATAAAACTAAAAATAAAAATACTTCAACTTTTACTTTTTATAAAAGTGATAAATCTTAATAATAAATTTCTAATTATATAAACCAAAACAGATATCTTAAAAGTCGACTTTTCAACCCTAAAAAATTTAATTTTTATTATGAAACAATAAAACAATAAACTTTTTCTACCTTTTAATTCTATATTTTATTTACTATAAAATTTTCCTAAAATGATATGCAATACCAATAAATAAACAACCCAAATTTATAGCCCAATTTTCTTTTGTACCACAAACAAAAATTTTTAAATAAACTAAAAAGCTATTAATCCATATTTAAATAACATCAACTCTTAAAATTATCCAACAAAGTAACTTCAAGAGCAATTGGTATAAACCTGTGGTTGGCACCACAAATTTTAGAACACTGACCATAAAAAACCCCAACTACTGGAAATCTATAACATAAAGTACTTAAAATCCCACTTATAGCATCAAGTTTAATAGACATTGTAGGTAAAGCCCAAGAATGAATAACATCAGCAGAGGTAATACAAAAACGAATATTAGTATCACAAGGAACAACACAACGATTATCAACCTCTAATAAACGTGGTTCACCTAAATTTAACTGATCTAAAGACTTTATATAAGAATCAAATTCTAAACCAGGAATATCTCTAAATTCATATCTTCAATATCACTGATGACCTGTAACTTTTACAGTTAAATTTCTACCTAAGTTTATTAATCCATAATAATATAATAAACTTAAAGAAGGTACTATTTGCATTAATAAAATTAATGTTGGAAAAACTCTACATAACAACTCCCCAAATTGATACTCAATTTTTTTTCTTTTAAAATAAAAATTATTAAACATTAAATATAAAAACAATAATACTACAAATACTAACACACCCAACAATAAACTACAATTAAAACTATGAAATCAATCCATATAACTTGAAAATATACTATTTCTAAAATTTAAATTATAACCTTGAAAATAATTACCCAATAATTCTATAAACCACTTGATTGGAAATCAAACATACTAATTTATACTAAAGAACTAATAAAAAGTTTTTAAAGTTTAAAAATCTGATTATTGACAATAACCTATATTAACTTATACTAAAACTTTATAACAAGAGAAAACACCCGCAGGGTATGAACCTACTAGACTTAATTATCCTATCTTATTAAAAAAACTCTATACCTTTTAATTTGCAATTAAATATACTAAATTATACTAAGAATTTTTTTTTATAATTTTATTACAGAACATCTAAAATAGATTTCTGACTGATAACTATGACCAAAAACATAACTACTTATTCTATATTCAGGACTACTATTAATAAAATTATCATTTAAAACCAAACGATAACTAAAAAAAGATTCTAATAAAACATACAAAAACAAAAACAAAGCAAAAACACTAATTATTGAACCATATGAAGACATTACATTTCACACCGAATAAACATCAGGATAATCTAAATATTTACGTGGAAAACCATGTAAACCAGCAAAATGTAAAGGAAAAAAAGTTAAATTTACACCTACAAATATTAAAAAAAACACTGAAGACATTATTAACTTATCATAAACAAATCCTGTTATAAATCTTCACCATAAACTAATCCCTGTAAAAATACCAAAAACAGCACCTAAACTTAAAACATAATGAAAATGACTAACTACATAATAAGTGTCGTGTAAAATAATATCTAAACTAGAATTAGATAATACCACACCTGTTAAACCTCCAATAGTAAATAAAAAAATAAAACCTAAAACTCATAACAACAAAGGTTGAAAAATTATTTTTATACCAAATAACGTAGCCAATCAACTAAAAACTTTAACACCAGTAGGAACAGCAATTACTATTGTAGCAGCAGTAAAATAAGCACGTGAATCCAAATCTATACCAACAGTATACATATGGTGAGCTCAAACTACACAACCAATTAAACCAATTCTTAAAATAGCATATACTATACCTAATGAACCAAATACCTCTTTTTTACCTGTTGAATAAAGTGTAGATTGACTAATAATACCAAAGGCTGGTAAAATTAAAATATAAACCTCTGGGTGACCAAAAAATCAAAATAAATGCTGATAAATTAAAGGATTACCACCAGTACTTGGATCAAAAAATGAAGTATTTAAATTACGATCAGTTAATAATATAGTAATAGCACCAGCTAATACAGGTAAAGACAACACCAACAAAAAAACTGTTACAGAAACAGTTCAAACAAACAAACTTATATGTTCCAATGAAATAGAACTACTACGTAAATTTTTTGTTGTACACATAAAATTAATACCACCTAAAATAGAACTTAAACCAGCACAATGTAAACTAAAAATAGCCAAATCGACTCTACTTCCCGGGTGACCTAAAGTACTTAACGGAGGATAAATAGTTCAACTAGTACCACTACCCATATCTACAAAACATGAATCCAAAATTAAAAACATAGCTGTAGGTAATAATCAAAAACTTAAATTATTTAAACGAGGAAAACTTATATCTGGTGCACCCAACATCAATGGAACCATTCAATTACCAAAACCACCAATTATTCTAGGTATTACTATAAAAAAAATTATTAAAATTGCATGAGCAGTAATAATAGAATTACATAATTGTCCATTACCTAACAATAAACCAGGTTTAGCCAACTCCAAACGAATAATTAAAGACAAACTAGTACCGACCATTCCAGATCAAAGACCGAATAAAAAATACAATGTACCAATATCTTTATGATTAGAACTCTCTAATCAAGTAGATAAACCTCCTTGATATTTTATATATATATTAATATAAGAGAATATTTTTAAAATAAAAATTTTACTCTTATTAAAACAAAAAAAAATCCAAATATAATCATTTGGATTATATTTATAATTTAATAAAATATTGACAATCAAAAAATATTAAATATTATTAACACAGTAGATACTGAAACTCCAGCCCTAAAATTTCTTAAATTAATAAAAGTTTTCCCCATTACCGATACTACAATTAAAAATAAAGAATAATAAAAAGCAATTATAAAATAAATAAAAATTATATAAAACAATATTTTACTAATAATTAAACTATTGGTAATAATTATAAATTCTGATAAAGAAGATAAAGAAGGTGGAACCCCAGAATTAGATAAAAAAACTAAAGAAAAAATAATACCAAAAAACATTCTTGAGCCAAAAAACCTATTTATAAAATAAATTATACGGGTGGAAGAAGTATGATAAAATTCACCAATTATATAAAACATTAAAGTAGAAGTATATCCATGTGCTAACATTATTATTAATCCACTAACTTTTCTACTTATTATAATATAAATTAATGACAACAATAAAAAACTTATATGAGTTACTGAAGAATAAGCAGCTAAAGACTTAGCGTCTCTTTGAAACACACAAGCAAAAGAAGCTAAAATTATACCCAGTAATGAAATAATTACCCAAAAATTATTATAAACAAAATTTATAGAACCCAAAATTCGTAAATAACCAGCAGTCCCTAATTTTAATAATAAACCAGCTAATAACATTCTTGCTGTAGTAGGTGCCTCAACATGTGCCTTAGGTAATCATAAATGTAAAAAATACACTGGAAATTTTATTATAAAACTTAAACTAAGAATAAAAAATATTTCTCAAGTGATATTAAAATCAAAATAACAAATAGTAAATATAAACATTCTTTTATAATAAATAAACAAAAAAGGAAATGAACATACAGCAGCATAAAATAATAAATAATAACCAGAATTAATTTTTTCAATTTGTGATCCAAAACCTAAAATTATAATTAAAATTTGAAATATAGATAACTCAAAATATATATATAATATTAACATATTTCTATATAAAAAAAATAATAAACAAACTATTACCAACAAAGCACTTAAAATTATTAAATTAAAATTTTTTTCACTAATTAAAACTATCCCATAAATAAAAATTATTATAAATACTAGTAATACAAATGCATCAGAATCTACTACAAAAAAAAGACCTATTCATGAAATATTATTTAACATATAAAAACAAAAAACAATAATAAATAAAAAAAACAAAATAGGTTTAAAAAATAATATTAAACTCCAAAATAAAAACTCCAACAATGCCATTAAATACCCTGTAATTACAAGTTACATATTCTAATATTAAACTACAATGACAATATGATCATCAATATACAAATACAAACAAAAACAACCAAACCACATCGACAAAATGTCAATACAAAATTGCAAATTCCAACCCTAAGTGGTGATTATAATTAAAATGAGATTTTAATAAACGCAACAGATTAAAACCCAAAAACAAACCACCACATAAAACATGAATTCCATGAAAACCAGTAGACAAATAAAAAATTCTCCCAAAAATTCCATCAGAAATAGAAAATCTTGCCTCTTTATATTCTATTAACTGAATACTAGTAAAATATACAGCTAATAAACAAGTTAAAATTATACTATTAGTACAACTTTTATTTCTTAATAATCTATGGTGAGCTCAAGTAACAGATACACCTCTACTTAATAAAATAATAGTATTTAATAAAGGGACACCAAAGGGATTTACCAAATGTATACCTATTGGTGATCAACTTTCCCCCAATTCATGTACAGGAACTAAAGCTGCATCAAAAAATACTCAAAAAATCCTAAAAAAAAATATAAACTCACTAAAAATAAACAACACTACCCCAAACTTAAAGCCATCTATTACAAAAAAATTATGATAACCACTTAATCCCTCTATTGAAATATCCTTACCTCAAGCAAAAGAAATTAATAAAATTACCAACAAACTAAAAATAAAAGGTAATACCAAACCATACTTAAAAAAAATCACAAAAGAACTAGTTAAACTTAAAGAGGCAAAAAACATATAGTATGCATAACTAGATAAACTTAAAATATGAAAATTATGAAAAACAACATAAAAATTATTCTTTAGATTCTAAATCTAATATATTTAATATACTATTTATTTATTTAAATAAAACTTTACTAAATACATATATTAATAATAACAATAACACAAAAAAAAAATAAATAAAAGAAAACAAAGGACTTAAAATAGTATAAGTCTCTTCCACCAAACATTGTCCCAATCATCTTAAAAATACTGCAGAAACAATAAAATTAAAAACTAAAAATTTATTTAACTTATTTAAACAAGAAGTATAATTATTAAAAAATACAAAAAAATAAAAAACAACAATTCTTATTAATAAAGCCAATACACCTAAAACTTTATTAGGAATTGCACGCAAAATTGCATACGCAAATAAAAAATATCACTCAGGAACAATATGAACAGGTCTTATTATAGGATCCGCTTCAATAAACATTTCTGGGTCACCTAAACTAAACGGAAATAATAATGAAATAATTACGAATATTAATCAAAAAACAACATTATAAGCATCCTTACTTCAATAATCAGGTCCAAAACAAATTTTATCATAATCACCATGACAATATAAACTTGATGTTCTACCTGTGCTGTGCAAAAAAATTAAATGCAATAATACTAACACTAATAACCCTCAAGGTAACAAAAAATGTAATACAAAAAAAAACTTTAATGTAGCACTAGTAACACCAAAACCACTTCAAATTCACATAACAATTACAGGACCTCAAATAGGAATAACACTTAACAAGCTAGTAATAACTACAGCCGCCCAAAAACTTATTTGTGCCCAAACCAATACATAACCTATAAAAGCTTCCATTATTACTAACAAATAAATTGTTAAACCTGAAGTTCATACCTTCTTTAAACGATAACTTATTATAAATAATCCCTTAAAAATATGTAAATACAAAAAAATAAAAAACAATCTTGCACCATTAAAATGAAAAATACGAAAAACTCAACCAAAATTTACCTCATACATAATATATTGAACAGCTCCAAATGCTGAACTACCATCTGCCGTATAATAAAAAGCCAAAAAAGTACCGGTTAAAATTTGAAAAACTAAAACTATTCCCAACATACTACCAAAATTTCAACCAATAGTTAAACTTTTACTTGAAGGCAAAGTTACTACCAATGAATTAACAAAATTTAAAATATTATTTTTACCTTTAACTATTCTTATTAATCTTAACTGCTTCAAAGTTATATTTTAAATTAAACTAATAGAATAAAAAATTTATTTGTAATTAAACCCTTTTACACCAAAAATAAATATTCTATCTAAACTAAATTACAAAAATGTTTAGCATTTTGAACCGTAATCAAACATAGTAAAATCTATTTAACATTTTATTTCATCCTAAGAACTTTACCTTATCAAGATAATATAATAAATTTTTTACTAATGAAATAAACAAAATTAAATTAATACTATTATAGTAAATGGTACCATTATAAAAAATAATCCTTTATTATACTTATAAATTATAGAAAATTTTGATCTTAAATTTACTATTCAATAACTTAAAGATAAAACAGAAAAAAATATTAAAAATAATAAAAAAATAAAAAACATACCTTGAACCTTTAAAATTTCACTTAAAGAAAAAATTTTAACAAAAAAATTTACCCTAAATGGTAAATTTATAAAAATTAACATAGTTTCTCAACCTACATAATTAAAAACATTTATATCCTCAAATTTAGGAATAATTATTAACATTAAAATAAAATAATAAATAAACAAAAACAGAACATTTAAAAAAGACATCAAAAAACCCAATGTAATCCAATTAAAAGACTCCGTCGAAGATAAAATCAATAAATTTTTATAAGTTTTTATTAACAACATTTGAAAAAGACAAAATATTAATCCAATTATTAATAATCAAACTAACTTGCCAACCATTAATTGTAAAAAAATTAATAAAAAAGGTAACTTTTGAAAAGTTAAAAATCATATTAAATTAAAACCAAAAACACCGTTAGTAACACTAAAAATTCAAAAATGAAAAGGAGCTATTCCAATTTTAAACATTAAAATTATTAATTGCATATATCCAAATGAAAACATTAAAAAAATTAATCCTAAACTTTCCTGCATTACAAAATAATTAAATAAACTTCTGTAACTTTGAACCTTTTTATTTAACATTACAAAAACTAAAGTTATTAATAAAAAAATACTCCATCACACTAAAATATTATTTACCAAAATTCCTAACAAACTTAAAAAAACTACAAATCTTATTAAAAACAAATACAAAAATGAGCAGGAAAATCCTATAACAAATTTAGAAGACTTGTATAAAACTCATTAGTTAACTTATATCTTTTGCGCTTAAAACAAATGCACTTCTTATGCTATATTAACTTTTCTGAGATGTGTAAACACATTTTCAAATTAAAAATTTGACACTTTATACTTAAGTTAACATCCCTACTCATTTAAATAAAGATAAATTAAACGTGAAAAAATGTATCTCTGAATAAAAAATACAAAACACTCCATTATAATAGCAAAAATACTAATTCACAAATAACCTTCCCCCAAATAACTTTCTAAACCAATATATAACATTATACTAATCAAATGACCCACTATAATATTAACAGTTAAACGAACTGTTAATGCTAATGGACGCGAAAATTCACTTACAATTTCTACCAAAAGCATTCTAAAAGTTTTTAAATAAGAATCACCACCTTTTCTTAAATAAACGGAAAATTTTTCCCTTGACATAAAAGTTAATAAAGTTCTTAACCACGCTACTATAGCATAAACAAAAGTAAACTCCACTATACCACATGGGCAAAATGAATATGTAAAATAACCTCCAAAACAACAAATTAATAATACAATAAATGTAAAAAAAGAAATTACACTTCTTAATGGTAAACTTTTAGTGTAACTAAATACACCTACAATTCCATTTATAAAATTACTTACTAACATTTTTAATATCCCCTCCTTAAAATACAACATATACTGTAATAAAAAGACAAACATAAACACATCTAAAAAAAAAACTTGATTAATCTTTTATTAAACAAATAAAACATAATAATAAAACAAATAAATTAACGAAATTGGTAAAAATTTAAATCAGAATATTATTATCATTATATCATAACGAAAACGTGGGTAAGATCTACGAACAAAAATAATAATTGAAAAAATAACTAAACTTATAAATATTGAAAAACTAAAAAATAACATAGAACTTAAAACCCTAAAAAAAATTAACCTACCATATTCACTTAAAAACAACAATACAAAAGCTACACTAGAATATTCAACATTAAAACCCCTAACCAACTCTCTTTCCCCTTCTGCAAAATCAAAAGGTGCACGATTTAACTCTGCAATAACTATTACCAAAAAAGGCAAATAAATTACTACTATTCTTAACATTATATTACTAACAAAATAAAAAACTCTATAATGAATTATAATGGCCAACATATATAAAGAAAAGGCAATTTCATAAGAAATACTCTGACTACTAGCACGTAAAGCACCAATAATTCCATATTTAGACTTCCTAACAATTCCACTCAACAAAGTACTATACACTGAAAAACCAATCAAACATAAAAAAAATAACAAAGAATATTCAAAACTTAAAAAATCAAAAAAATATGGTAAAACAAATCATTCTAAATATATAACAACAAATGAAACACCCGGAACTAACAAAAAAGACAAATCTGAAGAATTTTTTGGAAGTATTTGCTCCTTCTTTAACAATTTAACACCATCTAACAAAGCCTGTAAAACCCCTATAAAACTAACCTTAGTAGGTCCTAAACGATTTTGACTACTACCTAACAAATGACGTTCATATAACGTAATAAAAGCAATAGCTTGCAAAATAAAAACTATTATTAACACAATTATTAAAAAATTTATTAAAATCAAGAATTAAAACTTCTTTAAATTTACAATTTAACATTTTAAAAATAAACTAAATTCTTAAAAATTAAGAGTAAACCTTTTGATTAACAGTCAACAATTCTTTATAATTAAACTAACTCTTAAAACTACAAGAAAAAAATCTTAACTTTTGTTTTCAAAACAAAATATTAATAGTTTAATTACTAGATTAAGGTTCCCCTAAATCTACTTTACTACAACTTACTCCCCTTTGGGCAATTGATGGATGATTTGTACCACATCTAAATAATCTTCAAAAAAACATAAAAATTTTTTTACTGTCTTTTACATTTTCATTGTAATAACTACATTACAAATCCACAAAATTAAATTATTGTAGGTCAAATATTACTCTAACATAGACCAAATATATATCTATTTTTAAAAATAAAAATTTTTTATTTTATATCTTAAACATAAAATAAACGATCATACATGAGACAAAATTTTAAAGTAGTTAATGAGGGTTCTCAATTATTACTCAACCTCCAAAGATAATTTAGAAAATCTGCCAATATTCTTTCAGTTTAAACATTACTTTACTTCTGCTTTATTAACCTTTGACTAATTAGGTACTAATCTAATTCGATTATCAAATCTTACAATTACAATTATATTCTTAAAATAATTAAAATTTAACCTATAATTACTTAAAAATTTTACTTCGAACTGTAATTAAAAAAAAATAAAGTATAAATTTTAACAAGCCTAGCCGATTATTCTGGAACAAGTATTATACAAATAACAAATTAACGGGGTAAAATTTTATTGCCCACATTATAAATTAAAATTAAATAATATTATTTTAACTTTTTCAAAACCATAATCAAATTTTAAATCTATAAAAGCAATCTTTATAAGACTAATACACCCATTTATTGAAAATAAATTATACTTAATTATACTAAAGTCTCAATTATAGATTAATATTTTCAGTTTTGAAAACTAATAGTTTAACTTAACTTAAATCTACTGCTAAAAAATACACTGATCACTACCATAAAATTTTATAGAACCTACTATTACTACTATACCCAAAATTCTTGAGATAACTGAAAAACACATAAAATAAAAAAATATAATTTCAGTTAATAAACCTATAAATTTAATAAATAAACTTATTATTAAAAATTCTAACGCAATTAAAATAAAAATAAAACGATGTCACTTAAAAAATAACATAAACAATCTAATAAATAAAAAAATAATTTTAAACTTTACGTAAAGCACCAGAAAAATTTAAAAAAAAACTAGTAAAATTCATAAAAAATAACAAAATTAATAATACATATCTAATAATAATTCAAAAAATTCTATAATAAAAAACACTTAAACTAACAAAATACAACACATTATTATATGTTACCCCAACAATTAACAAACTTAAAAAAAATCTTAATAAAACTATATAACTTTTTACAACATTAATTTTTGACAATCTAGAAAAATAAACCAAAATTACAAAAATACCCCTTAAAAATAACAAACAAATAAAATAAGAAAATCAAATATAACCTCTAAAAGACAACATAGGTATACATATTAATATCCTTAAAATTAAAAAAAAACTTCTTTTTATAGGATCTATCCTTATATAACTTAAAACACCACCTAACAAAGACATTCCTAACAAAAAATTAAAAATAAAACTTTTAAACCCTTTCATTGTAAATGAAAAATTCTTACTTAAACTAAAAGTTTAAAATAACCTCAGTAAATAATCTTAATAACCCAAATATTATATTTTAAAATAAACTAAATACTG